CCAGTTATTAATGGAATTCCTTGTCGACTCTCTGTAAAATACTCGTTTGGACGAGGGCTTCCAAATACATCGTAAGCTAAACCCGTGCTGACGAATAACCAACCCGCAATGAAAAGGGAAGGTATAGTAATGCTATGAATGACCCAGTATCGAATACTGGTAATAATATCAGCAAAAGAACGTTCTCCTGTGCTTCCAGACATGCCGAGCTCCACGTATTCTTGTACAGTCAAAAAGGGGATCGATTCCGTAAAAGATGAGATCAGTAAATGGGAATTCACTGAAATTGAATCTTTGTGAGATCGTCAATAGGGTACCAAGGGTGTCTTTAGAGTATACCGAATCAGTATAGCTATCCTTCTTCTGACACAGCAACGCAATTTCACAATTAGTATCTAAATGGAGTGCTAGAGACTTTCTTTTTTTCTTTTATTGTTGCCTGTCGATGTAGTATTCTATACTATTCAATAAAAAAATTTTCAAATTCCTGTAGTAGTATAAGGGTTCTCTCCATTATCGGCTTCGGATTAGAAACTGAAGATCAGATAAAATGTGAATACAACGGGTTGCTTTCAAATAATTCGCGAGTGGGATTATCATATTCCATTCTCCTACACCTACAATTAAATTAGATCCAAAATATAAAAATATTCTTTCTTTTTGTGTTTGTAGAAGATGTTTTTTGTTGGAACCCCCCCCCCCCTTTTTTTTTTCGTTTTTAAGGAATTGGTTAGTTGTCCAGTAAGAAGTAAGACTAGCCGATAGTCTTCGACGAAAGAAAGAGAACAAAGAAGAAAATAATCAATATTCGCGATGCACGCATTGTTGTATTAGAACCAAAAGGCCGTTCTTGATCGAATTATAATTATAAAAGGGCGGGGGGGCTCTCTAATTTAAGATATGTAAAGAAAAAATGTATAAGTTTCGCACGATTAGATCATGCGAAACTCTTTTTCTTCTCATTAGAGATATTATGAGAATAAACCTACTACTGAATCTAATGAGGTCAAATCAAATTAAAGTAAAAAAGAAAAGGGAAAGTAATAAAGTAAAGTTAAAGTAAAAAAAGGGAGATTCTAGTATAATATAGGGTCATTCTTTGTTCGAAAATACACAATGTATTCGATACAATAATAAAAAAATGATCAAAATCAAAATAGAAATGATTTTCCAATTTTAAAGCGATTCAATTTCATTTTTTGAATGAAGTTACACAACAGAGTTTTTTATTATTTCTAATTTTGATTATTAATTATAATATATAATATTAGTATAAGAATATTAGTTTTTAAGATGAATCTGTTGATTGGGAATTAGGGGATGCTCAGATATCACAGATGATGAATTGATTTCTTACCTATGTCACTCCCATTTTTTTTTTATTACTGTTTAGAAGGATTGATGAATCAAAAACTTTCAATTGAAAGAATAAGTGGAATTGGTCTTTTTGCTTATTCTTGTTTGTATCTTTCAAAAATTTGAATTTAGGGAAGTGCTTTCTAAACATATGTATAAAAAGACCATATTTCATTTAGCCTCTTTATGCTTACTATAACTAGTTATTTCGGTTTTCTACTAGCGGTTTTAACTATAACCTCAGCTCTATTTATCGGGTTGAACAAGATACGACTTATTTGAAATTAATTGAACAAACGATTCATAAAAAAACGAAATCTTTCTGTGTTATTCCATATATTCTATAGTTTCTTAAGTTTCTTACCGTGTCAATTTCCAATTTTTGGTCATTGAGATTCATGGGCAATATGCATTAATAGTTAAGAATAGATATTACCTCTCCTTTTCCTCTTTCAAACAAATTGAAATGATTGAAGTTTTTCTATTTGGAATTGTCTTAGGTCTAATTCCTATTACTTTGGCTGGATTATTTGTAACCGCATATTTACAATACAGACGCGGTGATCAGTTGGACCTTTAATTAATTAATTAATTAATAGCTCTTTTTTTGATTGACCCCTACTTGCTTTATTAATTTTAATACAATACATAGGGCAGGGGTCAAATTGAAATTGCTGTTCAATTATTTCATTTCAGTGTAATTTTCGACCTAAGAATAACAAGAATGGGATCACGCTCTGTAGGATTTGAACCTACGACATCGGGTTTTGGAGACCCGCGTTCTACCGAACTGAACTAAGAGCGCTTTATTATCACACTAAATATTTTGTAAGTAACCCTAATATATTATATTTTTGCATGCGTATCCTATTCTATAGTAGAATAGAGTCAAATGAAAGATTGATCATGTTATGGATGCCCAATTTAATCGATTTCAATTGATCCCTCGTTACGATTCCTGCTCATAAGATAAGTAATAGAATAGGTAGGGATGACAGGATTTGAACCCGTGACATTTTGTACCCAAAACAAACGCGCTACCAAGCTGCGCTACATCCCTTTCAATTGGGTTACAGTGTCATTGTAGAGAATACCCGTATTGTTTTCCACATCTTTATTTACTCCATTTCTATACAAAAATTATCTTGTCATTTCTTCTTTTTGATCTCATATCATAGAACATATAATTAATTATTAATTAATTATAATAAACTACTTATATGCGTTACGTATAATGAAACCCGCTGTAAAAAAAATGAATATTTTGGGGAAATGCTGGTACAGAAAAGGGCACGTTTTTTTTAAGAAAAGGAATATTCTACTGAATCGTTGTACATTTCAATTTGAATTCGGGATTCCGCGGACAAATACAAGCGATCATTAACTCCATATATGTCTGATCATATATGTATTACAAATTCCAATAAAGAAGGAGGATTTCAAATAAAATGCGAGATCTAAAAACATATCTCTCCGTGGCGCCGGTAGTAAGTACTATATGGTTCGGGTTTTTAGCAGGTCTATTGATAGAGATCAATCGTTTATTTCCGGATGCGCTGATATTCCCCTTTTTTTCATTCTAGTTAGTAACATGGGAAGTGGTGAAGAAGATTAGGGATTTAATAAAATCTCTGTGACTAATCCCTCCCCTTCCCATCTTTTCATTTTAGAATTTTTAAAATTCGAATAAGTTCGAAAAGAGAAAGAATAAAAGTGGATTCAAATTCAGTGAAACTCGGAACTCGGGCCTGAGGCCCGGGGCTCGAATTAAAATAAAATTTTTAATTTAAATTATTTAAATTAAAATAATTAAAAAGAGAATGAGAACGGAAATGGGAATTGATGGATAGGTCAACAATATCATACAAAATACTTAAATGAAAGACGAAACGCTATATTGGGATTAGAAATGTAGTTAGAAATCATTGTATTACTTATTATTACTATCTTGATTGCAACGAAATTTTTCATAATTTTATTTCGAGTTAGCAACTTCTATTTTTTTTTTCGTTCCTTTTTTCTCTTTGGATCGCAAAATAGAATAGTTGAGTGAATCAAAAATACAAAGGGGGTTCATGGCCAAGGGGAAAGATGTTCGAGTAACAGTTATTTTGGAATGTACCAATTGTGCTGTTCGAAATGATGCTAATAAGGAATCAAAGAGGGTTGGTATTTCCAGATATATTACTCAAAAGAATCGACACAATACGCCTAGTCGATTGGAATTGAGAAAATTCTGTCCCTTTTGTTACAAATATACAATTCATGGGGAGATAAAGAAATAGATGGAACCGATTACACGTATGTATTGTATGTCATCCTTCCAAGGAAGATGAAAAATGTCATATACCATATATTATATATAACATATATTTAAAGATAAACAAACCAAAAAGAAATCCCCGACAAAATTAGGATTTTCGGGATAAGGAATAAACAAATCATGGATAAATCCAAGCGACTCTATTTTAAATCCAAGCGATCTTTTCGTAGGCGTTTGCCCCCGATTGGGTCGGGGGATCGAATTGATTATAGAAACATGAGTTTAATTAGTCGATTTATTAGTGAACAAGGAAAGATATTATCTAGACGGGTGAATAGATTAAACTTAAAACAACAACGATTAATTACTATTGCTATCAAGCAAGCTCGTATTTTATCTTTGTTACCCTTTCTTAGTAATGAGAAACAATTTGAAAGAGGTGAGTCGGCTGCTAGAACTGCGGGTCTTAGAATCAAAAAGGGGGATAGGCTTACTCTTCACTTGAATCAAAATTCCAATACGAACTCAAAGGCGGATTGATGTTTTGTTCGAAAAATTCGCGAATTAAGATGTGAGTGTCGTGTCATAAGAAAAAAAGGATCGGGGAAAAAGAATAAATCTTTTTTTATTGAACGTCTTGTTTGTTCATTTTGACGACTTTATCATATTATTTGATTATATTTTATCATACTAATTTCTATTCTACCTTCCCGGAGTTAATTTTACAGCGCACTCCGTTAAAATTTAAAACATTCCTATGGAGTCCTTCCAATCTACTTATTTTATAATCTCAGTGGAAATCATAGAAAGACAATTTCTATTTAATATAGCTATTTGCGCAAGTATTTTACGATTAAGAAGCAACTGCTTCTTGTACAGATTGTGTATGAAAATATTATAACTATAGTATACTAAATTCCCTCGAATTGCTGCATTTATCCGAGTGATCCACAAACGGCGAAAATATCTCTTTTGCCTACCTCTATCCCGATAAGCCGAAAACAAAGCTCTTATTTTCTGTTGAGTAATAGTTCGAGTAAGTCTTGAATGAGCCCCTCGAAAGCTTGATGCAAATAAACGAATTTTTGTTCTACGTCTCCGAGCTATACATCCTCGTTTAATTCTGGTCATTGAATAAATGAAACTTTGATAAATAACTAATTGATTTCTTTTCTTTCAGTTATTCCCTTCCCCTTTTCTAGTTTGTTAATAACAAAACGGATCCTTCCAATGTATAAAATAAAAACTCCAACGGCTTTTGCTACTATAACCTTCCCGCCCACGATTTTTTATTTTTTTTTATAGGCATTTTACCTCGAAATAAGAAATAATATTGATATTGATACTAGATATTAAAAAAAGCATATTAATATTAAATAAAAACAAAAAGTAGTAAATATAAAATAGAAATGAATAAAAAAAAATAGTGGGTTCCATCGTTTCTATGGTTACTTCTTAAACGGCGAGATCCCTTCTATACACCGGAGCCCCTTCTTTTCTTTCATTTAATCAATGCTATTGTTAACTTGTACAGTTCACACTTTTTGGCTCTACCCATGAATTATTCAGTAATCCGTCTTTCACAACGAGATCCACTTATACAGTAACGGTATTTAATTATGAAGATTAACTGTGTAGCTGACCCTCTTAGTCCGTTGTTGAAAGAGTAAGGGCGTAATCTTTCTTGCCTTTAAATGGGATTCCCCCCGCTTAATGGATAAACATTTGCTACCAATGGGAAATTCTTTCTCATCTTAAATTGAAAATGGAGACGATTGGATTTACACCACTAGAAACCATAAATTTTGATACACAATAGAAGGGTATGATAGATACTTTTTAGATAGTGAATGGAGTTCTTCCGTTTTATTTTCTCTTATTTACTGTTACTGATCACTGATACTGGAAAAATGGGTTCTTTTCTTTTGCCCCAGTCCATGCTCTGAACGAGTCACACATACACCCTAGTACATGTTCCTCGTCGCTGAGGGCATCCCCCAAGGGCGGGGGATTTCGTAACATTTCTGATTGGCTGTCTCGTCTTTCTAATAAGTTGTTTAATAGTTGGCATGTTGACTCGTATACATAATGAGCTGGTTTAGATTGATCCTAACCGGCCGATTAGGAATTACTTCTATAGTAATAAATTAATTAATAGAATACTCTATCAAACCCAGTAAGAAGATAAAATTTCAAATGGCGTATTTGTATTTGCGCGAAATCCCTGTTATTTTTTATTCTACCCCTACATGATCAACAATTCCATGAGCTTGGGCTTCTGTTGCTGACATAAAAACATCTCTTTCCATGTCTTCGGATACAACCCATAGAGGTGTGCCTGTTCTTTGTACATAAACCCTTGTAATGGTTTCGCGCAGCTTCATCATTTCTTCCGCTTCCAGGATAAATTCTCCTGCGGGTGCCTCATAAAAAGAACTAGCAGGTTGATGGATCATTACCCTGATTATATAACCTAATAAATGGTTCTTCTATCTCGAAGAGAAATCAAAGAGAAAAAATTAAATAACGAGTAATGATATGAAAACCAAAAGATAGAATTGAACAACCGTACAGGCATCTTTTGCGCATTGCATACGGCTATACAATGGAATTTACTTTATAACCTCCATTCCATTGAAGAAGTATAAAATAAAATTCAAATATTCAAATATAGGGCCTATCAGACCCCGATCGGTAAATAATCCAATAACCATCCTTCATTTTATTTTGGAGTAGTTAAAACATACTATGATGGTTCCGTTGCTTTATATATTTATTTAGTCTGTTATTAAGCAATCCCAAAGTTTCTTTTTTTTGTATTCTTTCCTAAGATAAATATTGTTATTATCCCTCTGGTGTGAAAACAAAAAAGTTTGTGACGCTGCAATAGGCTTCCGATAAATCAGATAAAATCGGAAATGCCCTTTATCTCATACTATTCGTTCGATATATAATCTAATGATTGATTTTTGAAAAAAAAAACAAAAATAAAAAAAAAAGGTTTCTCATATCGAATTCAAAATGCCATGCTATTATTACTTAATAGTCATATTTCATATGGCGAAGGCATAGTCTTCTTTTTTCTCTCAAATACAAAACTCATTGGCGCCGAGCATGAGGGAATGCTAGACGTTTGGTAATTTCTCCTCCGACCAGAAGAAAAGATCCTATTGAAGCGGCCAATCCCATGCATATTGTCTGTACATCTGGTTGTACAAATTGCATAGTATCATAAATAGCTACTCCGGGTATTACCCACCCCCCGGGAGAGTTTATAAACAAATACAGATCTTTGCTATCATCCTCTAGACTGAGATAGACCATAAGACCAATAATTTGATTCGAGAGATCGCTATCAACCTCTTGGCCTAAAAAAAGTAATCTTGCTCGATAAAGTCGGTTGATTAGGATATAATTGTATCCTTAGGAACCGTACGCGCACCTTTTGATGCATACGGTTTACCAAAAATCGCGCAAAAAAAAAGAATCAATGTGTAGATTGCAGCCCTCATTCTTTTTTATTTTCATAGGGGGCTCTTTCTAACTTCTAACAAAGGGCTTTTTTTCTTCCATTTTTCAAGAAGGATTTGTTTTGGCCTGTTTACTTTACCTATATATAAATAAAATATATATATAAATAATTTACTAAACTTATCGAATGAACTTCTCATTGATGTATTGTTTCATCGAGATCGAATCCAAATAACGATGCCATTTTCTTGTTCCTGAATGGGCTTTTTCAATTTTTTTAGGTTTATGCTCTACTCCGAGTAAAGATAGGCCCGATTTTGATTTGCACATATAGGGCAAATGTCCCAATACCACGTCTTTTTGCTATGGCTTTTTTTATTTTTCAATTTCATTTATTTCATGTCTTCCACTAAATATTCAATGTATTCATTATATTAAATGTATTCATTATATTACTCGATTGATTAAACAGTTTGAGATCGCTCCTGTTTATAAATAGAATATTATAAAAGTAGTAATCTTAGATATATTACCAATTGGGTTTTTTCTAAACGGAGCCTGGATACTTCATTTTTTTGGTCCAGTCGAGCCAACCATAAATTATTCTAATTGATAATATTAATCTGATACCCCTACAAAAAATAAATAGGATTAAATTGTATTTCACGCTCCAAACTTTTGATAATTCAATCAATCTTTTTTGGGCGAAAGAGGGGATATCTCGATCAGGGGAGAGAATGGGGAAATTCCATGTGACCCAATATATCTGACAAGTCGCACTATATGTCAACCCACGATGCATCTTCCTCTCCAGGACTTCGAAAAGGTACTTTTGGAACACCAATAGGCATAAAATGAAAGAAAAAAAATTAAGTACTATATCTTACTTTGATGTGGAAGCGTAACAACGGGTTTATTGTCTTAATAAGATTAGCCTTTATCATAGTTTATCCATAAATTGAATAAGTTCATAACAATAACATAAAAAAAGAAAACCGAATGATTATGACTAAAGGAAAATTTTTACGAAACGAATGGGTCTTTGGAATGATATGAACAAATGGGTATGTCTTCACTCAGAGAAAATTAAAGTGGGATCAATCCCCTCTACCATTGCGTATTGGTACTTATCGGGTATAGAATAGATCTGCTTATTTTTGTTCCTACAAATGGAATTCATCTATTATTACTATCTATTATTATTACTAAAAGAATAGAACAAATATTAATTCTTTCCTCGAGAAAATCTACCGAAAGAGTGGGTCCAGAGCATAGTTTTTTTACTTTTTACAATGCAATAAAGTTACATAGTGTCTATTATTCGTTGATTAAAGGGGTATTTCCATGGGTTTGCCTTGGTATCGTGTTCATACCGTCGTATTGAATGATCCGGGTCGTTTGATTTCTGTTCATATAATGCATACAGCTCTAGTTGCTGGTTGGGCCGGTTCGATGGCTCTATACGAACTAGCGGTTTTTGATCCCTCTGACCCCGTTCTTGATCCAATGTGGAGACAGGGTATGTTTGTTATACCCTTCATGACTCGTTTAGGAATAACCAATTCATGGGGCGGTTGGAGTATCACAGGAGGTACTATAACGAATCCGGGTATTTGGAGTTACGAAGGTGTGGCCGGGGCACATATTGTGTTTTCTGGCTTATGCTTTTTGGCAGCTATTTGGCATTGGGTGTACTGGGATCTAGAAATATTTTCTGATGAACGTACAGGAAAACCTTCTTTAGATTTACCTAAGATTTTTGGAATTCATTTATTTCTTTCAGGGTTGGCTTGTTTTGGGTTTGGCGCATTTCATGTAACGGGGTTGTATGGTCCTGGAATATGGGTGTCCGATCCTTATGGACTAACCGGAAGGGTACAATCTGTAAATCCAGCGTGGGGTGTGGAAGGTTTTGATCCTTTTGTTCCGGGAGGAATAGCCTCTCATCATATTGCAGCAGGGACATTGGGCATATTAGCCGGCCTATTCCATCTTAGTGTCCGTCCGCCCCAACGTCTATACAAAGGATTACGCATGGGAAATATTGAAACCGTCCTTTCCAGCAGTATCGCTGCTGTCTTTTTTGCCGCTTTTGTTGTTGCTGGAACTATGTGGTATGGTTCAGCAACTACCCCGATTGAATTATTTGGTCCCACTCGTTATCAATGGGATCAGGGATACTTCCAGCAAGAAATATATCGAAGAGTTAGCGCTGGGATAGCCGAAAATCAAAGTTTATCAGAGGCTTGGTCTAAAATTCCTGAAAAATTGGCTTTTTATGATTACATCGGTAATAATCCGGCAAAGGGGGGATTATTCAGAGCGGGTTCAATGGACAATGGGGATGGAATAGCTGTTGGGTGGTTAGGACACCCTATCTTTAGAGATAAGGAAGGGCGTGAACTTTTTGTACGTCGTATGCCCACTTTTTTTGAAACATTTCCGGTTGTTTTGGTAGACGGAGACGGTATTGTTAGAGCCGATGTTCCGTTTCGAAGGGCAGAGTCGAAGTATAGTGTCGAACAAGTAGGTGTAACTGTGGAGTTCTATGGTGGCGAACTGAATGGAGTCAGTTATAGTGATCCCGCTACTGTGAAAAAATATGCTCGACGCGCTCAATTGGGCGAAATTTTTGAATTAGATCGTGCTACTTTGAAATCCGATGGTGTTTTTCGTAGCAGTCCAAGGGGTTGGTTTACTTTTGGCCATGCTTCATTTGCTCTGCTCTTCTTCTTCGGACATATTTGGCATGGCGCTAGAACCTTGTTCCGAGATGTTTTTGCCGGTATTGACCCAGATTTGGATGCTCAAGTAGAATTTGGAACATTCCAAAAACTTGGGGATCCGACTACAAGACGACAAGTAGTCTGATACAAGATTGATTTCTTACTTTTATTTTTGTGATTTAACATAGACAGGGAGCCGGATAAATCTTGATTTGAATCGCTGCCTTTGCCCTTTCTTTGACTCTTTCTCTTTAGTTATCCGGGAGACGACCCAAAATAAACAGGCATGGAAGCTATAATTGTAAACCACAATCGAATCTATGGAAGCATTGGTTTATACATTCCTCTTAGTCTCGACTCTGGGAATAATATTTTTCGCCATCTTTTTTCGGGAACCACCTAAAGTTCCAACTAAAAAGATGAAATGATTTTTTATTATCTCGATTGAAGTAATGAGCCTCCCAATATTGGGAGGCTCATTACTTCAACTAGTCTCCGTGTTCCTCGAATGGATCTCTTAGTTGTTGAGAGGGTTGCCCAAAAGCAGTATATAAGGCGTACCCAGTAAAACTTACAAGTAAACCAGATATAGAGATGGCAACTAAGGTTGCTGTTTCCATTATTATATAATTTTAAGACCACAATGGATCTATGCTAAGATCATTTATTTACAATATAATGGTATACAAAGTCAACGGCTCTCACTGAATACAAAATAGGATTTATGGCTACACAAACCGTTGAGAATAGTTCTAGATCTGGTCCAAGACGAACCATTGTAGGGGATTTATTGAAACCACTGAATTCGGAATATGGTAAAGTAGCTCCAGGTTGGGGAACTACTCCTTTGATGGGTATTGCAATGGCTCTATTTGCGATATTCCTATCTATTATTTTGGAGATTTATAATTCTTCCATTTTACTGGATGGAATTTCAATGAATTAGATTCACAAGAACTACTAAATCGCTTTTCACTACAAAGTGAATCATTTAGGTCGTTTTTAGCCCATTCTATTTTTGGGTAGTTCGACCGTGGAATTTCTTTGTTTCTGTATTTCCGGAATATGAGTGTGTGACTTGTTATAATTGATCCTATGGATACTACAGAGAGTGGTTCTGTCATCTTGATACAGATGGTTTTACCTCGTCGGATATTCATTCTAGTATCCGGAACGCGCGGAATATAGGAAATAGATTACAAACTATTCTAACTATGATTCATATTTTATATTAAGACCTCGCGGGCCGGACTCCAAAAAAAAAGAGTTAACCCCAAAATAGTTAAAAAAGGGGGTTAGAAGTGATAAATCGACAGATTTTTATTCTTTTTCCCGTTTATGCTTATTTTAATTAAGGGACAAACCTTTCTTTGAATTTTTATTCAGTATATCTATTCATTGAATAAGTGATGATCCAACGATTCTTACTCAGGGAATTTTTGGACTTAGTTTGAAGGGTTTCTTGAATCATCGTGGTTGTAGTATGAATCTGAGGTTTTAATCGATTCATAGGGTCTTAACAAGAGAATTCCTATCAATAAGAAAGAAAACAGAAGTAAAACCGCGTTACACACAAATAAGAATAACAAATAAAAGAAAATAGAAAATAAAAAAATAGGTAAATAGAGGATTCAAGAGGCCTGTAACAATCAACATAAAGACGAATGAGCCAACTTGATATTTTTTAGCATTATAACCACAAAGAAGAGCTTTCAGATTTTTATTCTTTCGTATCTTTAGAGAAAAAGAAAGAGTGAATCATAGGAGGAAAGATAAATAAGTTTCAAACTTTTTATTACACATATCCATTCTAGCCAGTATTTGGGTGGTTTTTGTTTGAGCCGTACGAAATGAAATTCTCATATACGGTTCTCAGAGGGGGAGTTCCCTGGATTTACCTATCTCAATAAAGTATATGATTGGTTCGAAGAACGTCTTGAGATTCAGGCGATTGCAGATGATATAACTAGTAAATATGTCCCTCCCCATGTGAACATATTTTATTGTTTAGGCGGAATTACACTTACTTGTTTTTTAGTACAAGTAGCTACGGGATTTGCTATGACTTTTTACTATCGCCCAACGGTTACTGAGGCTTTTGCTTCCGTTCAATATATAATGACTGAAGCTAACTTTGGTTGGTTAATCCGATCAGTTCATCGATGGTCCGCAAGTATGATGGTGCTAATGATGATCCTGCACGTATTTCGTGTGTATCTCACCGGTGGCTTTAAAAAACCTCGTGAATTGACTTGGGTTACAGGTGTAGTTTTAGCTGTATTGACCGCATCTTTTGGCGTGACTGGTTATTCCTTACCCCGGGACCAAATTGGTTATTGGGCAGTCAAAATTGTAACAGGCGTACCGGAAGCTATTCCTGTAATAGGATCGCCTTTGGTAGAGTTATTGCGCGGAAGTGCTAGTGTAGGACAATCCACCCTGACTCGTTTTTATAGTTTACACACTTTTGTATTACCTCTACTTACTGCCGTATTTATGTTAATGCACTTTCCAATGATACGTAAGCAAGGCATATCTGGTCCTTTATAGAGAAGAAATAGTATTATAGATCATAGATATTTGTAATCAGTCATTTATCACTTCACTCAGGGTAGGAACAATAGGATTTCATTGCTATAAATATGGATTATTGAAAAGAATAAAACATGTATTTGGATCTTTTC